AACCCTAGCATAAAAAATATCTATGTAACCACGATTATATGACCAATTGTATATAAAACTTTTTATTTGGTCCAAGATAATTCTCTTAGGGCTCCCTTTTACAAATGAATTGATTAAGTCCAAATTCTGGAAAAATGAATAAACAGACCCATATAAAATATATGCTATGAATAATCCAAAAATGGCTATACTTACTGAAAAAAAGGAATTTGTAAAAAATTCATACCAATTCACAGAATAATTCGAATTTGGATGGAAAAGATTTTGGGATGGGGTTAACCATTTCGATAATATATCAAAATCCATTACCCCTTGATCAAAATCAAAAGAAATTCCTATTGATCCAACGAACAAAGTAAATAGTAACAATACAAGCAGAGGAAATAGCATAGTATTGTCTGATTCATGAGGATACATGGAAGTATATTTATTTCCAAAGTAAGTACTAAAGTATCGTATCTTATCATTATCAATAATTTTATATGTATCTTTTGAAAAAAAGTCAACCTTATTATTCATTTTTGATAAAAGTAAATTTTTATTGACTTTTTTTGGTGCTTCTTTTCCCCATAGAGATATTGAATAGAACAAATTATTTTTAGTGCTACTGTGATTTTGAAAATAAACGCGCAAATACCCATCAAAGGTAAGTAAATATACCCGAAACATATAAAATGCGGTTAATCCTATTGTGAAATAAGGTATTATTGCAAAAATTGGTGAATATAACCAACTATCATTAAGAATTTCATCTTTGGACCAAAAACAAGCAAGAGGTGGAATACCACAAAGAGAAAGTGTACCTAATAAAAAAGTAGTTCTTGTAATTGGAATATATTTTGTTAAACCACCCATAAGAACCATATTCTGACTTTTTTCTGGTGAATATCCAACAATAGGTTCCATTGAATGAATAATAGATCCAGATCCCAAAAACAATAAAGCTTTAGAATAGGCATGAGTGATCAAATGGAATAAAGCCGCTCGATAAGAACCTATACCTAAAGCTAACATAATATAACCTAATTGAGACATTGTAGAATAGGCTAAACTTCTTTTAATGTCTCTTTGAGCAAGAGAAAAAGTAGCTCCTAATAGTACTGTTATTACACCCATTAAGGAAATGAAATTCATTATATAAGGTATGTCTATGAAAAGAGGAATAAGCCGAGCTACAAGAAAAATTCCTGCTGCTACCATAGTAGCAGCGTGTATAAGGGCCGAGATAGGAGTAGGTCCTTCCATGGCATCAGGTAACCATACGTGGAGGGGGAATTGTGCAGATTTAGCAACTGCACCGACAAATAATAAAGAGGCACACAAAGTAGCAAATAAGGAGCTGACCCCATTATTATGGATCAAGTTATTAGCTATTTTGAACAAATCCCGAAATTCCAAACAACCTGTTATCCAATAAAGACCTAAGATTCCTAATAATAAACCAAAATCTCCTACACGGTTAGTTACAAAAGCTTTTTGACAAGCACTTGCGGCAATTGGTCGTGTGAACCAAAACCCTATTAATAAATATGAACACATTCCCACTAGTTCCCAAAAAATATGAATTTGTATCAAATTAGAACTAGTAACTAATCCCAACATGGAAGTATTGGAAAAACTCATATAAGCAAAAAATCTCAAATATCCTTGGTCGTGAGACATATAATTGTCACTATAAATAAGAATCATGACTCCAACAGTAGTAATTAGTATTGACATAATAGAAGTAAGTGGATCGATCAAATATCCAAACTCTAAGGAAAAATCAATATCTATGGTCCAAGACCATAGATATTGATAAATAAAACTTCCATTTATTTGTTGAATAGACAGATTGGCCGAAAATCCCATAGCTATACTTAAGAGAAAAATACTAGGAAAAACCCATATACGACGAATATTTTTTGTTGCTGTCGGAATAAGTATAAGTCCAAACCCTATTGACATAGTAACTGTAAGTGGAAGAAAAGGTATTATCCATGCATATTGATATGTATGTTCCATAAGAAAACAAACAAATTGAGATTTTTTTTATAATTAAAAATTGTTTCCGATTCACCAATTCTTATCTCTTTCGAAAAGAACAATAAACGATAATAATGAAAAAAAAAAAAAATAATTAAATATAAAAATTAATTAATAAAAATTAATTAAATATAAATATAAATAATTAATATAATTAATATATATATTAATATATATATTATATATTATTTTATATATATATTATTTGTTTATATATTATTTGTTATTTTATGTTTATTTTATGTTTTTATTTTATGTTATTTATTTTATGTTAAATTATGTTAAATGTTAAATTATGTTTTAAATGTCAAATTTTGTTTTAAATGTTAAATTATGTTAAATGTTGAAAGTGAAAAAAAAAAAAAAACTATTATTCACAGAATACAGAATAAAGTATAGATAATGATTAAAAAAAAACGATCTATTGCGAACAATACACGTCTTTCACATACAACGATAAATAAAAATGAGTAAC